AAAAAAATTACAACACACGATTATAAGATATTCTATTTTCCCATAGAAATGTGTTCGCTCAAGAAAGACTCCAGAAGATATTGATCGTAAATAAGAAGACTGTTTACGAAGAAACAGGAATAGATATTCGTATTCATATACATAAGAATTATGTAGGAACCAAAAGAATCTTTTCTTTTTTTTTGAAAAGACGTAAATGGATTTCTTTGAAGTAATGATACTATTCAAATTATGATATTCGTGGAAAAACAATCGCAATAAATGCAAAGAAGGAACATCTTTGATCCAGCATTGAAGGATTTGAACCAAGATTTCCAGATGGATGGGGTGGGGTATTAGTAGATCTGACACATAATTTAAATGTGATAATTTATCCTCTAAAAAGGGAAATATTGAATGAATAGATCGTAAATTCTGAGATTTTGGTATTCTTTTTTCTTCAAGGGAAGATACTAATCGCGACGAGAATGGAATTTCCAGAATGACTCCAAAACCTTCTGATACCATTTGAGAAGAGAAATGAGAAGAAAAAGAATTCTTGTGCCCCCAAAAATCATTTTCCTTTTGGTTAGAATCATTCACCGAAGAAATCAAAGATTTCTGTTGATACATTCGAGTAATTAAACGTTTCACAAGTACTAAACTAGATTTATTGTCATAACCAATAATTTCCACAGGTTCGTAAAAAATAAAACTATTAAAGCTATGATAATGAGCAAGTGAGTAAATATACTCCTGAAGGAGTAGTGGATATAGGAAGTTTTGTTGCCGAAATCTATCTTTTTTCAATCTAAATATCCTTGTAATTCTGCCATTTAAATACATTTCTACTGTAACCAAAAAAGGGAGGCACTTCTTGTGTTATGAAATGATACATAGTGCAATATGGTCAGAACGGCGTATGCATATATTGTATTATGCACTGTCTATACTTTTACTTTCAATAATAATAATATAGACTTTATATACATGTAAAAAACATAATGATAATCTAATAAAGTAAAAGATTATATAAAAGTAAGAACAAATTAAAGAATATATACCCCGGAGACAGAGAGCCCAATCTACAGATCTTTTTTCTTTCCCTTTCTTTCTATCCAATTTGGATTTCTTTTACTTGTTAATATAAGTAGAATAACAATAAAAGAAATAAATAAAATAACAATAAGAAAAAGGGGTAAAAATCTTTTATTTTTGCAACCCAATCACTCTTTTGACTTTGGAAAAAAAAATACCTTTTTTATCACTATACTATTTCTTCTACACATCCGTCTTCAATCCACAATAAAGAATAATTAGGATTAATAAAAAAAAGAATCAATGGTCCACTCACAATTCACAAGAGAACCTTTTCCCACATCAGGCACTAATCTATTTTTAACGCATAATTAGTAATTTGATCGGGTAATCATTCAAATTAAGAAGGGAAGCTCGTTACTTTTTTGTCTTACTCGAATTGGAGCCATAAGGCTCTATCCATTTATTCAATAGACCCAAAATACTTTACCAATTGTTATCAAAAGAAAAACTCTCGTTCTATTTCTATTATGAGTACTAGAAATCTTTTTTTTCTATGATTTTATTATTCTTTTTACGACATGCTTTTTTTTCCATTCATTACCTTTCAGGATCAGTCGCAGTCTTATAAACTCTACCAATAGTCTAGACGAATTCCTTCATCCAAATGTGTAAAAGATCATAGTCGCAATTAAAAGCCGAGTACTCTACCGTTGAGTTAGCAACCCGGATCAATATGAAATGTAGATATGATCAAAATAAAAAAATACAGCAAACTCATTCATTTTACTAAAGTGAAGGAAAGAGCCGATAGGAAATGGGGATAAAAAGATCTATTTATATACGATCAAATTATATTTGTTTGATACGCCATTGTCAATATGAATGGACTTTTTTATCAAACAAATTTCAAGAAATTAGATAGAAATTTGTGTTGGATTAGCATAATATAAAGAATAAAACTTTGAGCGGAAAAAAAAATAAGGAAAAGGTAAAGATAGCAAAAATAGCGTCTTTATTTAATCAAAAAAAAAAAAGGTACAATACAAATACAAGAAGAAAGATTACCCCCCTTGTTTGGGGGGTTCCACAAAAAGAAGAAAGAAAAAGAAGAATAAAATAAGTATGAATAGAACAAGATAAGTATGAATAGAAAAAGAAAAGAAAAAACTTTGAATAAAGATTTACACAAAGATAGGTACTAGTTACCCTATCCTTTTTTTATTCATGATTCTTGTTTTTCCTTTCTTTTTTTATCAAAAGAAACTCGAAATTCTTTAAAGAATTCTGCCTTCCTTAAAATATCATAAACAGTTCCTGTGGGTTGAGCACCTTTTTCAAGGAAATCTAAAATAACAGGAACATTTGAATAAGTTTGATTCTTTATCGGATCATAAAAACCCACTTTTCGAAGATCTCTTCCTTCTCTTCGGGATCGAACATCAATTGCAACGATTCGATAGATGGCTCATTGGGATAGATGTAGATAAAAGATGCCCCCCTAGAAACGTATAGGAGGTTTTCTCCTCATACGGCTCAAGAAAAAATGATTATAATTTCTAGAATTTCTCTTTCTATCTATCTATTATCTATATAGTATAGAAAGAGAAATAGATAGATAGAAAGAGAAATGGATCCATAAAGAATTAGACTGTAATTTGAGCCTTTTTTCCTTCTTTACAGAAAAAGAAATTTCATTTGTACTCCTAACTCAAGTTGGGTAGTTTTGAAAGAGTTCAAAAGGAAATCCTTAGAATTTCTTGAGCTGTCTCTAACTTCTTTTTTTGTCTCCTTTCGTATATATATATTTTTTTTACTCATTCTGATCCAATTGTTGAGACAAGTGAAAATAGTGTTTCCTTGTTCCGGAATTTGTTGTCTTTGCTTTGCGCTTTGTGAAATCATTGGGTTTAGACATTACTTCGGTGATCCTTACTCCTTTTCAAAAAAGCAGCAACATACCTTTTGTTTTTTGTTCTTTACTATGGAAAGAAAATGAAAAAATCATACGAAAGATTGATTCCTTTGTGATACACTCTTGATTGAAACAGTTTGAAAATTTCGACAAATTTGATTTTTTCATTTCAAACTTGTTCATTTTTGAACCTCTCCATTTATCTATATTTAGATATTGATGATATATTTACAAAGTTGGTCTAACTTATTGATTGTCACTAACCCTAGATTATTCCCCCGATAAATGAATCAATCATTTTTGCTCGAGCTCCATCATATGCTATACCTTTAATATACCACTTTAATATACCATTAGTATCTTTATTTAATTATTTAGTAACCCAAGACCAATTAAATTAGGTTCCTAGCAGAACAAATTATGTCGAGACAAGAGCATCTTCATTCGTATAGAAAGAGAAGATGGTGGATGTCAGAATCCACAGCCAATCATGTCCTTCAAGTCGCACGTTGCTTTCTACCACATCGTTTCAAACGAAGTTTTACCATAACATCCCTCTCATTTTATTTTAATTTGGAACCGTATGCAATTGATTCAATATGGAATCATGAATAGTCATTGGCTGAACCAATTGATACATAATAATCTACACTTAGAGATAAGTGTTATCCGGAAAGGATTTCACTTAAAAATACCACATAATTTTCTTATATGAATAATATCACATGAAAAAAAACAAATCAGTTTTAAGCAAACTTATTTACATCTTCAACAGATCTTTCGGGATTGTCCATAATAAACCTCTTTTTATTAAAATTATTAAAAAAGAAATTAGAAACCTCAAAAAAAGCCTTTGACTTTACTTTCATTCAAATGAAAAAAAATACCCATGAATGGATAAAAGTTTTTAGCCACTTTAACTAAATTTAACTAAATGTTTAACTAAATACTAAATATTTCATTATTAGAATAATAAGATAATCTGAAATAATAAGATAAAATAATAAGATAATATTAATAAGAAAAATATACAAAATAAAAATATACAATTACATAAAATAATTATATATTATATTTATTGTATTGTATTGTATTTCTATTTTATTTATATTTTATACTCTTATTTAATATATTACATTACCATTACATATTTTTATAAATATTTTCTCATTTTTTCTTTATGAAATATGATTTTTCTAAGATTATGATTTACTTATTATTTACCATCTCCAATTAAATCTTATTTTCATTTAATTGAAAATAGAGAGATAGTTTGAGAATAAAGTTTCTTTGTTTTCATTATTATGGAGTAGAAAAAATCTCGTGTAAGGTAAGATCAAAGAGAAAATAAGAATCCTCGGATTCTTATCTTTTCGCATCCATCTACATCATATAAAAAAATAATCGTTAACAAAAGTAATCACGAATATTTATATTTAATAATAAAATACTTTAGTAAAAAAAAAGATATGATTCTAAGAATGATTCTTAGAATTCAGATTGGATAACATTGTATCCAACATTAAACAGAAAGTTGTTGAATTAAATTTTAAATTTCAATAGAGAAGAATCTTTCGTTTCTAATGCAAACGATCTGGGACGGAAGGATTCGAACCTCCGAATAACGGGACCAAAACCCGTTGCCTTACCGCTTGGCCACGCCCCATTTTGATTTGGTCTAAGAAAAAATAAGATAAATATTGGTTATTCGTCAATAACCAACCAAAAGAAATATAGGACATGTTGTCGCTAGGATTCAACACAATAGATATAGAATCAAAAAGATTAATTGATCATTACTTAGAATTCAATTAAGATATTGTATGAAAATAGAATTCCTTGTATTCTTATTTGATTGGAGAATGTAAGGAAGGATTCTTGATTGGGGAGAAGTCAAAAAAAAATAAGAATTTTTTTCTTTTATCTGCATCTGCCTTTTTATTTGAAAATTTTCCTCAGAAAAACAACTCAATCCACTCTGATAATTTATTATCATTTCAATTTAATTTGAATCTTTAAGAACAAGAAAAGAATATTTGTTATGTTTAATATCTTTAGTTTAATCTGTATCTGTCTTAATTATACCCTTTATTCGAGTAGTTTTTTCTTCGCCAAATTGCCCGAGGCTTATGCCTTTTTCAATCCAATTGTAGACGTAATGCCCGTTATCCCTTTACTCTTTTTTCTATTAGCCTTTGTTTGGCAAGCTGCTGTAAGTTTTCGATAAAAATGAAATCTCTATTCAATTCATAATTTCTTCGATAAAAAAAAGATGATATTTTTATTCTGAAAATCAATAAGATCATAAATAAGATTCAAATAAGTCTGGACATTAGGAACCCTCGATTCAAAAAGTGAAATTCTGGTATTTTATATTTTATATTGAAATTTAATTTGAATAAGGGAAGGGGGTGATGATCTTTATCTTTAATCAGCTAATCGGCTTATTTCTTCTTTTGTTCTGACCTTTCCTTTATAAAATCCCATACAATACCTAATTATAGATATGGATATGACAAGAAATTTTTGATAACGAAAAAATACGAATCTTATTACATTAGAAATAAATTCGTGAAAAGAAATTTCAAAAAAACTTCTTTTTTTTTCATATTTAGAACGTCATATCAAAATAGTGTCTAGTGTGTGTCGTAAAATAGGTGATCTATTTCCTTAAAAAAAATGATCTTATCTTATCTTGGAGATTTGTAATGCTTACTCTTAAACTATCCGTTTACACAGTAGTAATATTCTTTGTTTCTCTCTTCATCTTCGGATTCTTATCTAATGATCCGGGGCGTAATCCCGGGCGTGAAGAATAAAAAAAGATATGAGATTTGTTTTTACTTTTTCCTTAATTTTTTCATAGGTATTTCATAAGTAAATGTATAAAGAAATGGAATAGATACTAGATAAAGATAAAAGATTCATAAAAGAAAATAATCGAAATTTATTTCAATTCTAAAATCTCAAGTGATCAAGGGGGTCGGAGAGAGAGGGATTCGAACCCTCGGTACGAATAATTCGTACAACGGATTAGCAATCCGACGCTTTAGTCCACTCAGCCATCTCTCCCCATTCAAAATTGAAAAATTATCTTTAACATGTGAAGTCAAGATTGAGAACAATTTTTATTTTCCTTCAATGATTCGAAACAGATTTATCCAATAGAAAGAATACCTTACTTCTTCTATTTTGTACAAAAGGTTCATTTCCCCGGCCTGGTTAAGTATAAGTACTGGCCGGGCCAGTACTTCTTTTGTTCCGACGAATAAAAATTGTTATTGAAACAAGAAGAGTAATTTTTATTCCCATTCCTAATTATTAGGAAATTATATAAGATTCTAATAGATAGATTATTTTAGAAATTCTTTAAAAAATTATCTAGATCTAGATTAATGATTAATATAGAATATTCTATATATTCTATATTGAAATATATTGAAATTGAAATAGTAGAGATTATATATCTATTCTTAGTATATTATAGTACCTTATATAGTAATTCTAGTAAATTAGAGTATAAATGAGTATAAATTCTAATATTTAGTCTTTATAGTAAAACTTTATAGTAAAAGTGTTCTACTTTAATAGTATTATAGTATCTAGTAATATAGTACTAATCGTCGTCTTTATTTTATTATTCTTAAGTATAAAATTTGTAAATTCATTAATGAAAAACAAATTTCATTATAAATGAAAGTTGAAGTTCAGTATTATATTCATCTTAATAATTCACTTAAGAAGTCTTAATAAGAAAGAAGTAAAGAAGTATTAATAAAGAAATAAAATATATCTTAGAATATCATAATATCAAATAAAAAACACATATTTATAACAATGAGACTATAAATCATTTACTTGTTCAAAGCAAAGTACAAGCTTGAAAGTTTGAGGCCCAATTTACCCGAATTCAGAAAATCTGGTGGTTCAAGTGAAGGGAGGTTTCAAAAAAAAAATACTTATAACTTTACTACACTATTTAAACACTATTTAAATTTGACTAAACTTTTTGCTATTCACCTATTTTTTTTTTCAAGTTTTCAATTCCGCGCCGCAGTGGAGAAAAATACGTGTTAATTCTGGAATTTTCATGATTCTGATGCTATCTTGACTACGTCTGATTACTTTGTTGGACAAATGGTCCATTCATATTCAATAATGAATATGTAGCGGGTATAGTTTAGTGGTAAAAGTGTGATTCGTTCTATTAACAACTTCAATAGTTAAGGGGTCTTTCCATTTTTTTCATATTTCATATTCCGATCAAAAACTTTATTTCTTAAAAAGATTTAATCCTTTAACCCTCAATAGGACATTTGAGGAAAGAATATACATTCTCACGATTTCTATCCAAAAGACAATCATAATTTTAATAAAAAAATTGGATTATGGAGTCGAGAAGCATAATTTTTTTGATTGGTTCAATTCTTCCAATTGAATGAGTATGAATAAAGGATCTATGGATGATAGTACAAAACTTTCAATCGTAACTAAATCTTCAATTTTTGCGCTAAAAAAGGGGGAGATTGAAGCCAAATAGCTAGAAAATGATGGTTTTGGTTTACTAG